ATTCTACTGAACAAATGACTATTTTCTACAAACCATAAGGACATTGGAACCTTATATTTAATCTTTGGTGCTTGAGCTGGAATAGTTGGAACTTCCTTAAGTTTATTAATCCGATCAGAATTAGGAAATCCAGGATCTCTTATTGGAGATGATCAAATCTATAACGTTATCGTTACAGCTCATGCTTTCATTATAATTTTCTTTATAGTAATACCTATTGTAATTGGAGGATTTGGAAACTGACTTGTTCCCCTAATACTCGGGGCTCCAGATATAGCATTCCCTCGAATAAACAACATAAGATTTTGACTTCTCCCTCCTTCTCTTACACTTTTAATCATAAGAAGTGTAGTAGAAAATGGTGCAGGAACTGGGTGAACAGTGTACCCCCCACTTTCATCTAATATTGCCCATGGAGGTTCTTCTGTAGATTTAGCTATCTTTAGCCTTCACTTGGCAGGAATTTCTTCTATTTTAGGAGCAGTAAACTTTATTACTACTGTAATTAATATACGACCTGCAGGCATAACATTTGACCGAATACCTCTGTTTGTTTGAGCAGTTGCAATTACTGCTCTATTACTATTACTTTCTCTACCTGTATTAGCAGGGGCTATTACTATACTCTTGACTGATCGAAACCTTAACACTTCATTCTTCGATCCAGCAGGTGGGGGAGACCCTATTCTTTATCAACATCTATTCTGATTCTTTGGTCACCCAGAAGTTTACATTTTAATTCTTCCTGGATTTGGAATAATCTCTCATATTATTAGACAAGAAAGAGGGAAAAAGGAAGCATTTGGAAGACTAGGAATGATCTATGCAATAATAGCAATTGGATTACTGGGATTTGTTGTATGAGCCCACCATATGTTTACTGTAGGTATAGACGTTGATACTCGAGCTTACTTTACTTCAGCTACAATAATCATTGCTGTTCCTACTGGAATTAAAATTTTCAGTTGATTAGCAACTCTTCATGGATCCCAAATTAATTACTCCCCATCAATACTTTGAGCCCTAGGATTTGTATTTCTTTTTACAGTAGGAGGTTTAACAGGAGTTGTACTAGCTAATTCTTCAATTGATATTATACTTCATGATACTTATTATGTAGTTGCACACTTTCACTATGTCCTCTCTATAGGAGCTGTATTTGCTATTATAGGGGGATTTGTTCAATGATTCCCTCTATTCTCAGGTTTAACATTAAATGAAAATATATGTAAAATGCAATTCCTAATTATATTTATTGGTGTAAACTTAACATTCTTCCCGCAACATTTCTTGGGATTAAGAGGTATACCTCGACGATACTCAGACTACCCAGATGCCTACACCATATGAAATATTGTATCTTCTATTGGATCAATCATTTCTCTTGTCGGAGTGCTTTTCCTTATCTTTATTATTTGAGAAGCTTTCACTATAAAACGAAAAAGTTTATTTCCTCTTAATATAACAACTTCCATTGAATGACTACAGTCCCTACCTCCTGCCGAACACAGATATTCAGAACTTCCAATACTTACTTCTAACTTCTATTATGGCAGAATAGTGCAATGGACTTAAACCCCAGACATAAAGGTTGACCTTTTTATAGAAATAGCAACCTGGAAAACGCTATTGCTTCAAGATAGATCCTCACCCTTGATAGAACAACTATCATTTTTTCACGATCATACTCTTCTAGTATTAGTTATTATTACAATTCTAGTTGGTCAATTAATAACAAGATTACTATTTAATAAATTTATCCATCGATATCTACTTGAAGGTCAACTAATTGAAATCATTTGAACTATCCTCCCAGCAATCACTTTAATCTTCATTGCTTTACCTTCATTACGATTAATCTATATTTTAGATGATACAAACAACCCATTATTAACTATTAAAACCATTGGGCACCAATGATACTGATCTTATGAATATTCAGATTTCAAAAGACTAGAATTTGACTCTTACATAATTCCCATCAATGAAATAAACCCATGAAATTTCCGTTTACTTGACGTGGATAATCGAGTTGTAGTACCATTTAAAACTCAAGTACGAATATTAGTCTCTGCAGCTGATGTAATTCACTCATGAACAATCCCTTCACTTGGAGTTAAAATTGATGCTACTCCTGGCCGGCTAAACCAAACTAATTTTTTATCTAATCGAACGGGACTTCTTTATGGTCAATGTTCAGAGATTTGTGGGGCAAATCATAGATTTATACCTATTGTAGTAGAAAGAATTACACCTAATCACTTTATCAAATGAATCTCTAAAACAGCCGAAGCATCATTAGGTGGCTGAAAGCAAGCATTGGTCTCTTAAACCTTCTTATAGTAAACTAGCACTTACTTCTAATGGAAAAATTTAGTTAATTTATAACATTAGTTTGTCAAGCTAAAGTAAATACTCTATATTAATTTTTGATCCCACAAATAGCACCGTTAAATTGATTAAGATTAATAATTTACTTTATTGTAATTTTTATACTAATTAACTCACTTAACTTTTACTCATTTTCTTATGGAAACCAAAATTCTCCTAGACTGGAAAAGTCTACAATTAAAACAAACTGAAAATGATTATAAACCTATTTTCTTCATTTGACCCCTCTTCTAACTGAAATATTTCACTAAACTGAATTAGAAGTCTTCTATGTTTAATTATAATCCCATCCATATTTTGACTTATCCCCTCGCGACTAAACTTCCTATGAATTAAAATCATTTCAACTTTACACAAAGAATTCAAGGCTCTTCTAGGCCCTACCTCTACAGGGAGTACTCTTATCTTTATCTCACTATTTTCACTCATTTTTATTAACAACTTTATAGGTTTATTTCCTTACATTTTTACTAGAACCAGACATATGACTTTTACACTAAGACTAGCTCTTCCATTATGATTGACATTTATACTCTTTGGATGAATTAATCATACTACCCATATGTTTGCTCACCTTGTGCCCCAGGGTACTCCTCCAGTTCTTATACCATTTATAGTATGTATTGAAACTATTAGAAACGTTATTCGGCCGGGAACTCTAGCTATTCGACTTTCCGCTAATATAATTGCCGGTCACCTACTTATAACTTTATTAGGAAATACCGGTCCTGCTATTTCAACTTGAATAATCAATATTTTAATTATTGTTCAACTACTACTTTTACTTCTTGAATCAGCAGTTTCAATTATTCAATCTTATGTATTTGCTGTTCTATCCACCCTTTACTCTAGAGAAGTTAACTAATGCATAAAAATCACCCATTTCACCTAGTTGATGTTAGACCGTGACCAATCCTTGGTTCCTTTAGAGCCTTAATTGTAATAACAGGTATTATTAAATGGTTTCATCTATATACCCCTAACCTTCTTTACATTGGATTTTTATCAATAATTCTTATTATGTACCAATGATGACGAGACATCTCCCGAGAAGGGACTTACCAAGGCCTTCATACTATAAACGTAACAATTGGACTTCGATGAGGAATAATCCTATTTATTACCTCTGAGGTATTCTTTTTCATTAGATTCTTCTGAGGATTCTTTCACAATAGACTTTCCCCAACTATTGAAATTGGTATAATATGACCACCCAAAGGAATTCAAACATTTAATCCTATCCAAATTCCCTTACTTAACACTTTAATTTTATTAACTTCAGGATTGACAGTAACTTGAGCACATCATGGTTTAATAGAAAATAATTACAACCAAGCCTTTCAAGGTTTAGTCTTCACTGTAGTTTTAGGTTTATATTTCTCCCTACTACAAGGATATGAATACCTAGAATCCTCATTCACAATTTCTGACGCAGCATATGGCTCTTCTTTCTTTATAGCAACTGGATTCCACGGTATTCATGTTATTATTGGTACAACCTTTTTATTAGTATGTTTAATCCGACATTATATAAACCACTTCTCTCAAATTCATCATTTTGGATTCGAAGCAGCTGCCTGATATTGACACTTTGTTGATGTAGTTTGACTTTTCCTTTATATTTCCATTTACTGATGAGGTAGATATTTATATAGTATAATAATTATATTTGACTTCCAATCAAAAGATCTAGAAAACTAGTATAAATAATTTTAAATTTAATAATTATTAGTTTAATCATTATAATTATTACAAGCTTAATATTAATTATTGTTAATTTAATTTCAAAGAAAACCACTATAGATCGAGAAAAGATATCTCCATTTGAATGCGGATTTGACCCAAAATCATCAGCTCGTCTTCCCTTCTCCCTTCACTTCTTCTTAATTGCAGTAATTTTCCTTATTTTTGATGTTGAAATCACCCTCTTATTTCCTTTGGTGATAAGACTGAAATATAGAAGTCTAGGAAACTATTTTGTTGTTTTAACTATTTTTATTGCTATTCTTGTTCTAGGTCTTTTCCATGAATGAAACCAAGGTGCATTAGAATGAACATCATAGGATAATAGTTAATTATAACATTTAATTTGCACTTAAAAAGTATTGAAATTTCAATTTATCTTAAATAAGAAGCAATTATTGCATTTAGTTTCGACCTAAAAGTATGATCAAATGATCCTTATTTATTAATTGAAACCAAATAGAGGTATGTCACTGTTAATGACAAAATTGAAATTATTTTCCAATTAAAGAAATATACAAAAATAAGCTTCTAACTTAATTAATAGCGTTTTACGTTAATATTTCTATTTATATAGTTTAAGTAAAACATTACATTTTCAATGTAAAATTAAATCATTTTTATAAATACCCAAAAACCTTACGTTTCCTTAATATCTTCAATATCATGCTCTAATATAAGCTATTTGAGTAAACTAAAATAAAAATAAACAATAACACCATAAGTATATAAAATAACTTAATATTATTACTCAAAATACCTTGTGTAATCCTAGAATTTTTTACTAAATATCGATAAAGATTTTGTCCTCCGTAAAATTCAGTTCAACCCTGGTCTAATGACTTTAAGTACACATTTCCTATGATTACAGGAAAATAATTAACACCAAAAGTAGATAAAATTGGTATATTTCACATCCCACTTAAATAATTAGAAATCCCAACGTATTCTAAAGATCAGTTACAAGAACCAACAACAAACTTTGATATTAAGTACCCAATAAAAATCCCTAAGGTTACTATTAATAAAGTTAAAACCTTTATTAAACCAGGTAAAATAATTACATATAAAGAATCAAATATTAACCAAGAAAGGACCCTTCCTATAATAATAACTAAGAAAATTAATCCTCTTATACCCTTTAGTATTGTTCTACCTGAATCTGCTATCCCTAATAAAGAAGTAAAATTTAAATCACCTACAAACAAATAATAAACTAAACGAAAGCTATAACTTACAGTTAAACCAATTGAAATAAAAAAAATAACATAAATATAAAAGCTTACATATCCTATTGACATAACCTCAGCAATTAAATCCTTAGAATAAAACCCCGAAAGAAATGGGATTCCACATAAAGATAAGTTACAAATATTTATAAATGTACAAGTCAAAGGTATTGAAATGACTAAACCCCCTATATAACGAATATCCTGACAATTAAATAATCTATGAATTACATTACCAGCACATATAAATAATAAAGCCTTAAATAAAGCATGAGTCAATAGATGGAAAAAAGCTAACTTATACCTGCCTAAAGAAAGAACTATTATTATTAAACCCAATTGTCTTAAAGTAGATAACGCAATAATCTTTTTTAAATCAAATTCAAAGTTAGCCCCTAACCCTGATATAAACATTGTTATTCTAGAAATAAATAATAAAACCATTATCATTTCATCTCTGAAAGAATAGTTAAATCGAATTAATAAATAAACTCCAGCTGTCACTAAAGTAGAAGAATGAACTAGAGAAGAGACAGGAGTAGGAGCTGCTATAGCCGCTGGAAGTCATGAAGAAAATGGAATCTGGGCTCTTTTTGTTATCGCAGCTAAAATTACTAATCATCTAATTAACATTATATATCAATCATTTTTCATTTCCTCTAAGAAAAAAATGTAATTTCATCTCCCATAATTTAACATTCAAGCAATTGATATTAATAAAGCTACATCTCCAATACGATTTGTTAAAGCAGTAATTATTCCAGCATTAAACGACTTTACATTTTGATAATAAATTACAAGGCAATAGGAAACAAGTCCTAAACCATCCCATCCTAGCAAAATAGAAATTAAATTAGGTCTAATAATAAGAAGTATTATTGATAAAACAAATATAACTACTAATAAAATAAAACGATTAATATTCAAGTCACCATGTATATATTCATCTCTATAGTAAATTACTATTGAAGAAATAAATAGAACAAAACTTATAAATAAAGTCGATATTCAATCCACTAAAATTGTTATAGAAATAGGTCTTGAATTTAATATTAAAACTTCATACTCGACAAAATAAACCAAGTCCCTTACCATTAAAAACACTCTAATAATAAATAAACTAACACTAAATATAAAAAACACGCTAAAATAACATAAACAAATATTAATAATTATCCAAAACACAACTGTACATCTTTGATTCCACAAATCAATATTTTTATTAAACTATTTAGATATAATCATAAACATATTAATTCCCCCTTTAAAATTAATACATTCAAGGGTAATCAATGCAATAGTAAAAGTAAATATTCACGAAACCTTCCCATTCCGAAAGAATAAAGTCCTATATAAATCTTTCCATGCTGTCTATAAGCATATAAATATAATGAATAGGCAGCACCTATAAATGACAACATTATTAAAACAATTATATTTAATGATTCAAACCTAATAATTCTGTTAATCAGTATAATTTCTCCTATTAAATTTAAAGAAGGCGGAGCTGCTATATTTGAAGAAACAAACAGAAATCATCATAATGAAAGTCTAGGAATAATATTAATTAACCCCTTATTAATATAAAGACTACGACTCCCAATACGTTCATAATTAATATTAGCTAAACAAAAAAGTCCTGAGGAACATAACCCATGAGCAATCATTATTATTAAGGCCCCTCTCATCCCTCAATAATTCATTGTTAAAATCCCTCTCACTGCTATTCCTATGTGAGCAACAGAAGAATAAGCAATTAATGATTTTATATCTCTCTGTCGCAAACAAATTAAAGAAACAATGAAACCTCCAATCATTCTCAAACCAATAAAAAAATAATTGATTTTTAAACCAATACTTATAAATACTACTAGTATTCGTATTAAACCATACCCACCTAACTTAAGTATAATTCCAGCTAAAATTATTGAACCAGAAACCGGGGCTTCTACATGAGCCTTAGGAAGTCATAAATGAATAAAAAACAATGGAATCTTAACATAAAAAACTATATTTATACATAAATAAAGTAGAACTTCATTAAACCAATTCTCTAAACAGTAAAATTCTAATGTCCCATAATTTGAATAATAATAAAAAATAGTTAATATTATAGGTAAAGAAGCAAGTATAGTATAAAATAAAAGGTAAATACCAGCCTGAAGACGCTCCGGCTGGTACCCTCAACCCAAAATCAATATTAATGTAGGAATCAACCTTACCTCAAAAAAGATATAAAACATAAATAAATTTAAAGCTCCAAAAGCTATTAATAGAGAAATCATTAAAACAAGTAATACACTAATAAACATTTGTCTTCAAAATCGAGTCAAATAAATTTTCCCTCTTGCCATAATTATTAAAGAACAGATTCAAAATCTTAGTAAAATTATTAAATAAGAAACTAAATCTAATCCAAAAGAGTAAGAAATATAACAATATATATAATTGAATCTAAAATTAAACAAAAATATAAAAGAAATGAAAATTATAGTAAACTGAACTAACCAAAAATAGTTTAAAAACCCTAAAGGTATCATTATTAATAAAACAAATAACAACTTTATCATAATAAATTAAATCCCTGAAAATAGTCATTTCCATGGGTTCGAATTATTGAAACAAGCACTGATAAACCCAAAGACCCTTCACATACTCTAAATGTAAGGAAAATTATAGAAAAAAAATAATCATTTCCTAGTAATCTTAAATAGCTAAATATATTTAGATATAAAGCTAAAACCATAAACTCAATTCTAAGTAAAATTAAAAGTAAATGTTTTCGTATAGATCTAAATATTACAAGCCCACTAAAAAATATTAACAATCTCAAACACGAATATATTAACATTAGTTTTAATAATTTAAATAAAATATTGGTCTTGTAAACCAAATATAAGCTAAGCTTTTAGAACATCAGGGAAAGAGAAAACTCCATCTTTAATCTCCAAAATTAATATCTTTAATAAACTATTCCCTGAAATTATATTAGTTATTATAAACCTAACCTTTTCTATTCTATTCATATTCCTTTCCCATCCATTATCTTTAGGTTTAACTCTTATTATCCAAACAACTATTATTAGACTATTAACCGGAAATCTATGTTTCAATTTTTGATTCTCTTATATTTTATTCCTCATTATAATTGGAGGTATACTAATTTTATTTATCTATATAACAAGAATTGCCTCAAATGAAAAATTCACATTTAATCTTAAACTGTTTATCCTTATAATTTTAGGAACTTTTTCATTGACAATCATATTTTTTATTATTCCTAATCTTGACACTATAATTAATAATGACATAATTAACTTTAATACAAATACCCTGAATTTCTCAATAATCAAGTACACCTATATTCCCATAAATATAATTTTAACCTTTATAATTATTTATTTATTTATTACACTTATTGCCATTGTGAAAATTGTTAACACAAAATTTGGACCTTTACGCCCAAAAAACTAATGAAAATACCACTACGTAAAACATCCCCTGCTATTAAAATTATTAATAATGCCCTAATTGATTTACCGGCCCCCTCAAATATCTCCTTATTATGAAATTTTGGATCTTTATTAGGCCTGTGTCTTGGTATTCAAATTATCACAGGAATTTTCCTTGCAATACACTATTGTCCTAACATTGATTTAGCCTTTAATAGAGTAGTTCATATTTGTCGGGACGTCAATTACGGATGACTTATTCGGACACTGCATGCAAATGGAGCCTCATTCTTCTTTATTAACATCTATGCTCACATTGGTCGAGGAATCTACTATAGCTCATATAATCTAATTCATACATGAATAGTAGGTGTTATTATCTTATTCCTTGTAATAGCAACAGCCTTCCTAGGATATGTACTTCCGTGGGGACAAATATCATTTTGAGGGGCTACTGTAATTACCAATCTAGTTTCAGCCATTCCGTACCTTGGGACCTCTATTGTACAATGAATTTGAGGGGGATTTGCTGTTGATAACGCTACATTAACTCGATTTTTCACTTTCCACTTCTTATTTCCATTCATTGTTACTGCCCTAGTAATAGTACACTTCTTATTTCTTCATCAAACTGGGTCAAATAATCCATTAGGAACCAATAGAAACATTGACAAAATTCCATTTCACCCATATTTTTCATTCAAGGATCTCCTTGGATTCATTATTATAACCGCCTTGTTAATCATCCTATCATTAACCAACCCGTATCTATTAGGAGATCCAGATAACTTCATCCCAGCAAATCCTCTTGTTACACCAGTCCATATTCAACCTGAATGATACTTCCTATTTGCATATGCAATCCTCCGTTCTATTCCAAATAAACTTGGTGGAGTAATTGCTCTTGTAATAAGAATCGCTATTTTATTCATCCTACCATTTACCAATAAAAAAAACTTTATAAGAAACCAATTCTATCCTATTAATAAAATTCTATTCTGAATGATAGTAACAACAGTTACTCTGTTAACATGAATTGGAGCACGACCAGTTGAAGATCCTTATATTCTTACTGGTCAGATTCTTACAGTTACCTACTTTACATATTATATTATTAATCCAATTACATTCAACTTATGAGACAAATTACTTTATAGATAACTAATGAACTTGTATAAGTATATATTTTGAAAGTATAAAAAAGAGACACTAATTCTCTATTAGTTTATACTAAATTTTATTAACTATATTAAAAAGATGAAAATAAACATCTTTAAATTAAAAAAAAACAATAAATAATGCAAAGACCTGGGAAGAAACCTCTTTCAAGCCAAATACATTAATTTATCATAACGAAAACGAGGCAAAGTCCCTCGAACCCAAATTCAAATAAATGATACAAAAGTTAATTTAACAAAAAATATAAAAGAATAAATGTCCCCTCCAAGAAACATTAAAACACAAATCATTCTTATAAAAAGAATACTAGCATACTCAGCCAAAAAAATCAATGCAAATCCCCCTCTTCTATACTCAATATTAAAGCCTGAAACTAATTCAGACTCCCCCTCAGCAAAATCAAATGGAGTTCGGTTAGTCTCAGCTAAACCTGAAATTACTCATATTAAACTTAAAGGTAACATTAAGAAAAATAATCAAATAAATTTCTGAATCATTATAAAGTCAATTAAATTTATTCTAAGAATCAAAAAAATAAAAGATATAAAAATTAAAGCCAATCTTACTTCATATGAAATTACTTGAGCAACTGAACGTAATCTCCCTAATAAAGAATACCTGGAATTAGAAGATCACCCAGCCAACATAATTGTATAAACAGAAACACTTGAAACTCTAAGAAAAAACAAAATAGATAAATTAAACCTAAAAGTCACTGTAATTAATGGTATTGACATTCATAGTAAAAGCCTAATAAACAAGTTTACCATTGGGGAGAAATAATAAATATTTAAATTTGATATTAAAGGAAAAGTCTGCTCCTTAGTAAATAACTTAATTGCATCTCTAAATGGTTGTAAAAGTCCAATAAAACCAACCTTATTAGGGCCCTTACGAATTTGAATATACCCTAAAACCTTACGCTCAAGCAAAGTTAAAAACGCAACACCTACTAATACACAAACAATTAAAATCAACAAAGAAATAAACAGTAAAACTAAATCAAATAAATAAATTGTTATCTGTAATAAATTACATATATAGATTCTAAATCTATTGCACTATTCTGCCAAAATAACACTTTAATTCAAATAATAAAATTTTATTCAAATACCTGGTCCTTTCGTACTAAAATATTTTAACTATAAAAGATAGAAACCAACCTGGCTCACGCCGGTTTAAACTCAGATCATGTAAAGTTTTAAAAGTCGAACAGACTCAAAATTCAAGCTTCTGCACCCAAATTTAACTTTAATCCAACATCGAGGTCGCAATCCCTTTTATTGATTTGAACTCTCCAAAAGAATTACGCTGTTATCCCTAAGGTAATTTGTTCTTATAATCCAAAACTCAGGATCAACTACTCATAAATCAATGTTATTAAAAAAAGAAGTTAATTCAATTCTAATGTCACCCCAACAAAATAAATTAAACTTTAATTATTATACAAACTTCATATAATTAAAATCTATATTTATTAAACTCTATAGGGTCTTCTCGTCTTTTTATTAAATCTAAGCTTTTTAACTTAAAAATAAAATTCAATTAAAATTAAAGAGAGACAGTCACTTTCTCATCCAGCCCTTCATTCCAGCTTTCAATTAAAAAACTAATGATTATGCTACCTTTGCACAGTCAAAATACTGCGGCTATTTAATTAATCATGGAGCAGGCCAAACCTTAAATAATTTACAAAAAGACATGTTTTTATTAAACAGGTGGAAAGTGTATTTGCCGAGTTCCTTACCTTAACCTTTCCTATTTCAATCTATAAACATCTAAATTTACTAATTTTATCATTATTTCAGATCCTTTAAAATTCAAGAATTTAATCTAGTAAAAAACTTAAATGAAATATAAATAATTTAATCCAAATAGATAATTATAACATATTAACTAAAGATAGAAAATTCTAATCTTACTTTCCATTTAATAATTTATTCATTATAAAAATTTAATCTAAAGCTCATCCCTTAGATTATTCCTATCAATCAACATTCAAATAAAAATTTATTCAAATAGTAAAAAACAGTAAATTCAATTTATTTCCTAGATAACTAGATATATTATAAAACGAATAACATTTCATTTCTATTTAAACATTAATGATATTTTTGCTACAATAACTCTAATGTCTAAATAACTCTTTATAATTCGAGAAACTTATATAAATAACTTTTTTTAGTAAACCCTGATACACAAGGTACAGAAAATCAAGCCTTCTTATTTAAACTTCAAAATGTTCTATTACTATACTTTTAACTATAAATAAAATTAATTTGTCCTTTAACAATAATAAAAACCCTGATATTTCAATTAAAACAAAATAACTTTTAAACCAATTAAATTTCACAGTTCAATCTAAACTGATTCTCACAGTTTACATTTTAATGTAAATAAAATACTTATAACAAGCTCTAGATTGAATTCCAGACTCATTTTCCAATAAGTCTACTTTGTTACGACTTATTTCATCTTAAATGAAAGCGACGGGCAATATGTGCATATTCTAGAGCATTAGTCATTTTGAATAAATATACAAAATTACTTTCAAATCCAATTTATTTAGACTTTTCAAGTTCAAAAACCAAATATATTTATAATGTAACCCATTTTAACTTTAAAATCAACTGCACCTTGATCTGAATTCACTTAGCATTATACCAATTGAACATTATTATCCTCCTAGAATATTCAAGCTACGACGATATACAAATTTAAATTTAAAGTAAAACTTATCGTGGATTATCAATTAAAAAACAGGTTCCTCTGAATAGATTAGAATACCGCCAAATTTTTTAATTTTAAAGATCTTAACTATTAGTAATTTTAACTGAAAAATCAATCTTCTAATAATAGGGTATCTAATCCTAGTTTATACTGAAATTTACTAGCTTCAAAAACACTACAATAATTTATACTAGACTTAAAATTTCACTTAAAAAGTCTAATAATAACTTAAAATATTATAAATTTAACTAAATTAAATAAGTTTAGCTCACACAATTTGTATAACCGCAACTGCTGGCACAAATTAAGTTTGTACTTTAATTAATTTCTAAGTCTAAAATCCTTTAATACTTAATATTCAATACTGCAAAACTATAGAAATATTTAATTTCTAATTACTCAATGAATTACATATACATAAATTATTCAGCTAAACTCTAAGCCAAAATAAAACTTTTCGTCCACTGATGTAAACAAAATCCACTAAAATTTCGAATACTCCCCCCTATACAAAAAAAAATCATTAGGAAATTCAAGCATTCTATGTATTACCCCCATAATAAAAAGCACGCTTCTTACTGATTTAGAAATCCCCAAATTTCTCCATCAACAGACTAAGTAAATTTCCCTATGATCAAACTTAAAATTTTCCATAACAAAGTATGTTAAACCTTAAACTTTTCGTTCATCTAACTATGCGAAATCTACATTTTATTTTATAATAAAAAATTCAATATTATAATTACTTTAAATGTAAAATTCAATCAATGAATATATATTTATAAAAGATAAGGTAATTTCTATATTTTCATAATAATTTATTTTTACTATATTAAAATTATAGTTTAATTTATTAAAATTAAAGATTTGGATCAATAAAATGTATAATGATTGTATTTACATAGTTTTTTTTTTTTTTTTTAAATAATATATTTATTATATATTAATAAATATCTTAAAATTTAATAGCTAATTATTAATTTATTCTATAGTACTATATATTAATAGATTAATAATGATTATATATTAATAATATTTTAATATAATAATATACATATAATATCTCATAATATAAAAAAGTTATATATTAAACTATTATAGTTTACTAAATAAGAAAGCTATTTACAATCAGATTAGCATTTATGATACATTATATTTTTCCTAATATGTATTTATTAATTATATTAGAAAGTTGTATATTTATAGGTCTGTATTAATATATAGACCTTTTGCTTATTTATTTATATTTATTTATATATATATAAATAATTTATATATTTATATATATATTAATGAATAGTTAATTGATTATAATAATGTAAATTTAAGGTTAACATATATTTTATTAAATTTTAATTGAGTGTAAAAAATAAGAAAAAGTGGTAAAAAATCGATCACTTTCACGCCAAGCATTTCTGACCTTCAAGTAAAAACACCAATCACCCCTCCGGGGCTGAAAAAAATCGTTAACATACCCCTATCTTCAAAAAGTGAAAAAATAAGTATAATTTTGAAATAACTGAAAATTTCATTTACGTCTCACTATGTAGATTACAAAACAAGACTTGTAAGAAAAGTTTTAGTAAAGTGCCCGAAGTTCAAGGATTATCTTGATAGGATAAACTATGTAGTCACCTACCTTTACTATACTTGATAGAATTAAACTATCTCCAAAGATATCAAAAATCTTTATACATCATATACTAAAGCATAAAAAGATAAGCTAATAAAGCTATTAGGTTCATACCCTGACTATGAAAGTTTTAACCTTTCTCTTTTTAATCATAAAATTATACAAAATCTTATTCTTCAACTCAATAATCCTTGGAACTTTAATTGCAATCTCATCCTTTTCCTGACTAGGTATGTGAATAGGGCTAGAAATTAATCTTTTATCAATTATTCCATTAATAAATTCGTCTAAAAATATATTAACTTCAGAGGCCTCCCTCAAATATTTCATTACACAGGCCATAGCCTCTCTAGTTCTCTTGCTCTCAATTACTTTAATAATGATTACAAATGAATCTATTACCCCCATAGTAGATATTCCATTTATAACATTATTAAATTCAGCCCTATTAACTAAACTAGGAGCAGCACCATTCCACTTTTGATTCCCAGAAGTTATAGAAGGTCTTAGTTGATTCAATTGTTCTATTCTTTTAACCTGACAAAAAATTGCACCAATAGCCCTTCTTAGTAATAATCAACTTCAAATCAATTTTATAGTTATTATCATTATAATCTCACTTATAGTAAGAACCCTAATAAGTCTAAACCAAGTTAGGCTACGAAAAATTATAGCATTTTCCTCTATTAATCATATCGCCTGAATAATTTCAGCTATAATTTCGTCAATTTCAATCTGAATGATTTATCTTATAATTTACATTTTTATCACTCTAAATATCACTTACATTTTCAACTACAGAAAAATTTCATTAATCAATCAAATCCCTAGAATCTTGAATAGCGATAAAACCCTAAAATTTTCATTAATAATCAATTTTCTTTCTCTGGGGGGACTCCCACCACTTCTAGGATTTTTACCCAAGTGATTTACTATCAATTGAATAATCATTCACAATTACCTTTTTCTAGCCCTAACCTTAATTATTGCTACTCTCATTATACTATTCGTATATATACGAATTATAACTTCTGCTCTTCTTATTAGTCATAACGAAACTAAAAAAATTAACTTCAAAATAAATAAACTATTAATCTTCACAGTCAACTTTCTAGCCATTTCCAGATTAATCAGTTGTACTCTTATCTTCTCCATATTGTAAGGATTTAAGTTAAGATACAAACTGGCAGCCTTCAAAGCTGTAAATAGAGAAAGGCTCTAAGCCTTAAGGCTTAAAAAATTACTTACCTTTAAACTTGCAATTTAAAATCATTACTTTTGACTATTAAACCTGTTAGTAGAAGAATCTAGTTCGTAGATAAATTTACAGTTTATTGCCTATACCTCGGCC